TTTCATCCCTTGTCCATTCTTTCCAGTCTTTTCGTTTCCGTATCACAAAAATTCGAAATAGAGAATCTATATCCAAGAAAGGTCTAACCGTTGAAATAATAGTATCCACTGTTATTTGATTTGATACATTGTGGTCAGTAATATTGGTGAATTAGGTGAGGGGTACGGAAAGAGAGGGATTCGAACCCTCGGTAAACAAAAGCCTACATAGCAGTTCCAATGCTACGCCTTGAACCACTCAGCCATCTCTCCTACATAATGATTATGGCCCAGAAACCGAGTTAATAGTGAGTCATTCATATTCAATTTTTTTTTTAGGCACGCCCTAACTATAAAAATAATTTTTTTTACTATGTTTAATGGATACTTTTAGATCATGATTCTATTTAGTTTTTTAAACTATGATTCCATTTTTATTTTTTCTAAAAATTCGACTTTTACAGTTTTCAATTTTTCAACACCAACTCCTTATCCCATAGATCTAGTCAAAATTTATGAATCATAGAATAATTATTCGATTCTTTTTGCTCTTTGGATCATAATTCAATCAAAAAAACTTTTCGAATTACCCCAAGATAAAAAAAAATTATTTTATTCTTCAACTTCGATGAAATCAGAATAGTTCCCTGCATTCTGATCCTAACTACATTTGGATGAAATTTAACCAGATTGAAATATTTCTTATTTTTTATTGATTCCTGTCAAATCAAAAAGAAACTATTTGAGTATCGAGTAGGATTTTTTAATGAATCCGTTTTTATGTTATTTCGTACTATGCAATTCCTTTGTTTGTGGGATCATTTTCTCATGAGAGGTAATTAAAAGAAATTATAGAATGGGTTGTTACCGATGCCTAGATCTCGGATAAATGGGAATTTTATTGATAAGACCTTTTCAATAGTAGCCAATATCTTATTACGAATAATTCCAACAACTTACGGTGAAAAAGAGGCATTCACCTATTACAGAGATGGTGCGATTTGACTTTTTTCTTTACCGCTCTCAGTCTTAGTAGAAAGACACACTATTCGGGATAGAAAGAAAACAATAATTGAAATAAATCTACGCTTCTTGGAGGTGCCAATTTAGAAATAAAAAAATTCCTTCTGTCGTGTATCCACGATTAATGTAACCTCGGATGCTTTAATTGTCGATTTTAGTATTGAGCGAAAGGTTACACCTATGGATTAAGTCAACTCTACTCCACTAATAAAAATAGGTAGCAGGGGGGAAGAAGCACTACGCCTAGTAATCAACAACACGAAAACTTTGTTATAAATTATCTCTTTTCCTTATCGGGATCGGAACTTGCAAAAATGGTTGGGACAACAAACATCCATCTCGTTTGTATTTTGGATACCTGTATAACCATCGAAGACTGTTGAAGTGACGAATTCCTGGAAATTTAGAGGCGTTGAGGACAAAGAAATTGTTAGAGTTACCATTTTTATCTAGTAACACCATGCTTGATGTTAAGAAAAGATCTTTTACAGGAAGGTTGGCTAGAGATTTTTTGTAAAAACACTAGTCCCATGAGTTCATAATGAGAATATTTCAATCTTTTTTGATTTCGTGTATTACTCTCATCTCATTATGCGCATCATATAAAGGGGGAGCCGTATGAGATGAAAATCTCACGTACGGTTCTGCAACGGAGATTCTTTGAATCGAATAACGAACGACCGTAACGGATGTCGGCTCAATCCGAAGGAAATTATGCGGAAGCTCTACAGAATTATTATGAAGCTATGCGACTAGAAATCGATCCCTATGATCGAAGTTATATACTCTATAACATAGGCCTCATCCACACAAGGAACGGAGAACATACGAAAGCTTTGGAATATTATTTTCGGGCACTAGAACGAAACCCGTTCTTACCACAAGCTTTTAATAATATGGCTGTGATCTGTCATTACGTGCGACTATCTCCACTATAGAAAGAAAAAAAAAATAGCAAATTCGCTAATAAATACTAAAAAAAGGGGGGCTTTCTACATATGTATTGTCCAAACTCACGGTTTGTATCAGCTGTAGCAAACAAAGAAACTTCATAGAAGTCGAAATATGAAGAAATAGGTATGCCTAGATATTTATTCTATGGATAAAGGATCTAATTGATAGAAGAAGCACCGTAAAGATCAATTAGTGAGGTTTTTGGCCGATACAATAAAAACTGCTTACTTATATCATGATATAAGATAAAAATTATGGAATCCACTTATGTAATAGGGTGGATCCCCTGCGATATTGAGCAGCGGTGTAGCATCAGATCCCAAAGACAGTAAGTCTTTCCTTTCTTATGAAGGAAAGTCTTTTTCAAGGATTCTATATAAATTTCTAGATGAAACCGAGATAGTTATCTTTCAGAAAATTGTAACGATAGTGGAATGCCTATGCTTTATTCTTCTGAAGGTGGGAGAAAAGATAAAACTTATTTAATTATTCAGCAAAATTGAAGTTTGAAACTTATATAATTAACCTCTTTTGCTTAACTCGA